GTGATTGAATCCATTTCAGTCTAATTTAATTGGATCCATGAAGAAAAAATCACGCTCTGTAGGATTTGAACCTACGACATCGGGTTTTGGAGACCCACGTTCTACCGAACTGAACTAAGAGCGCTTTCTTATCAGAATAGAAAATAATGTAAAAAAAAAAAGAATCTTTTTTTTTTTTTATGCATATATTTTCTAATTTCATAAAAATGAACGATTCCGCGCAACGCAATTTAAATCGATCTCAGTTGATTCCTCGTTACTGAAAAAAGGGGCAGTAATTAGGTAGGGATGACAGGATTTGAACCTGTGACATTTTGTACCCAAAACAAACGCGCTACCAAGCTGCGCCACATCCCTTCAATTGTTCTATAGTGTAATTGTAGAGAATTCCTGTCTTGTTTTCCACATCTCTATTCTCTGGATTGAGAAGCACCCCATTTCGTCTTTTTTTGGCCTCATTTAATGTATTTTAACATATTTAATTTAACATATTTAACATATAATAATAAGAAAAGGAAATCTTATAGATCGTTGTACATTTCAATTGGAATTAGGGATTCCGTGTACAACTCTAAGTGGCCCTTAACTACATATGCATCTGATCATATATGCATTATCTTTATGTTTTACAATAAATAAAAAGGAGGTTTTTCAATGCGAGATCTAAAAACATATCTCTCCGTGGCCCCAGTACTAAGTACCCTATGGTTCGGGGCTTTAGCAGGTCTATTGATAGAGATTAATCGTTTTTTCCCTGATGCGTTGACATTCCCCTTTTTTTCATTCTAGCTATTGACACCGGAAGGAATGAAGAAGATTAGAAATACAATCAAATCTTTGTGACTAATCTTCCCCTCCCCTTTTCTCTTTTTTCCCTTTTTTTCTAATTTTTAGAATATAAGGGATGAAAGAGAAAGAATAAAAGTGGATTCAACGTCTGCGAGACTCAGGTTCAAATTCGAATTAAAATTTAAAATATAAAGACGTGGGGGTGGGTAGAGTATGAAATCGGGGTCTAGGGCAAGAATACAAGATCTTTAACTGCCCTTTGGGGTTAAATAGAGTTTCGAACTCATTATCATTGTCTTACTTAATTCTTAATTATTTACTATGGCTTTGCTTTCATTTAATTGATTTTGATCTTTTAGAGTTGGATTTCAAGTTAATAACTTCTATTTTTTCCTTCCTTTCTTTTTCTTCATTTCGAATCAAAATAGAAGAGTCGAGTAAATCAAAAATCAAAAGGAGGTTCATGGCCAAGAGGAAAGATGCGCGGGTAACGGTAATTTTGGAATGTACCTGTTGTATACAAAACGGCGTTAAGAAGGTATCAACGGGTATTTCCAGATATATTACTCAAAAGAATCGGCACAATACGCCCAATCGATTAGAATTGAGAAAATTCTGTCCCTATTGTTACAAACATACGATTCACGGAGAAATAAAGAAATAGATTGAACCTAATATGTCTTATCCTTGAAAGGGGAAAAATGACATTATATAGAACACATTGAAATAGAAATAGAAGATATTTTATTTAAATAAAAAGAATCCTATTTGGAGTTAAAATGACAATTAAGAAATAGGATTTTCGGGATAAGAAATAAACTAAACAAACAAACCATGGAAAAATCTAAGCGACCTTTTCTTAAATCCAAGCGATCTTTTCGTAGGCGTTTGCCCCCGATTCAATCGGGGGATCGAATTGATTATAGAAACATGAGTTTAATTAGTCGATTTATTAGTGAACAGGGAAAAATATTATCTAGACGAGTGAATAGATTGACCTTGAAACAACAACGATTAATTACTATTGCTATAAAACAAGCTCGTATTTTATCTTTGTTACCTTTTCTCAACAATGAGAAACAATTTGAAAGAATCGAGTCGACCACTAGAACTACTGGCCTTAGAACCAGAAATAAATAGGCTTTTTTTTGTTCACTTCAATTAGAATTCCAACCCGAACTCAAATATGGATTGGTGTTTTATTTGACAAATCTTAAAATCCAGATTATTGTGTCGTAAATAAAAAAAGATTTTTTTATTCAACGTGTTCATTCATTTTAACTCCTTTAGCACATTTCTCGTAGTAATTTTGACTGCAACTCCACCCTCCCGGAGTTCATTCTCCGGGGAACCCATTTAAATTATTTTGGTGTATTCTTTCCAATCTACTTTTTCTCTGATTTCGTTGGAAATCATATAAAGACAATTCCTATTTGATATAGCTATTTGGGCCAGTATTTTACGATTAAGAAGCAACTGCCTCTTATATAGATCATGTATTAATTTACTATAACTATAGGATACTCTCCTTTCTCGAATTACTGCGTTTATCCGAGTGATCCACAAACGACGAAAATTTCTCTTTTGCTTATCCCTATCCCGGTGAGCCGAAACCAAAGCTCTTATTTTCTGTTGAGTAATAGTTCGAGTAAGTCTTGAATGAGACCCTCGAAAACTTGATGCAAATAAACGGATTTTTGTTCTACGTTTCCGGGCTATATATCCGCGTTTAACTCTAGTCATTGAGTAAATAAAATTTTGACAAATAACTAATTGATTTTTTTCTTTCAGTTATTATTTTTTCCGTCCTGGCCTATTAATAACTAATAACCAAACGGATTTTTCCAATGTATAAAATACAAATTCCAATGGCTTTGGCTACTATAACCTTCCCAACCACGATTTTTTCTTTTTTAGGTATTTTACTGCGAAATATGAAAGAAATAATAAATTTTATTTTACTAGGTGTCAAAAATATAGTAAAAAAAATAGAAATTAAATGAATTAAAGAAATAGTGGGTTTCCTCGTTTTTATGGTTACTTCTTAAACGGTGAGGTCTTCTCTATACACCGGAGCCTTTACTTCATTTAATATTCGATCCATGTTATTGGTAACTTGTATTGTTCACACCACACTCTTTGGCTCTACTCATGAATTATCCAGTAGCAGGTCTTTCACAAGGAGACCCACCTATACAGTAACGGTATTTAATTATGAAAGTTAGCCGGGTAGCTGACCCTCGTAGTCCGTTCTTGACCGAGTGAGAACTTCATTTTTCTATTTTTTTTGAATTTCAATAAGATTTTTCCGCTTAATGGATAACCGTTTGCTACCAATGGAGAATTGTTTCTCATCTTAAATTCAGGTGATTTAATTTGCACCAATGGAAACCATAAACTTTATACACAATAGAAGGATAGATTTGTTTTTTTTTAGATAATGAATGGAGTTCCTTCTTCCATTCTACCCTATTCACTGGTCCAGATCATTCATACTGGAACCGATTTTCTTGCTTTTTTGTGCCAGCTCATGATCTAAACGAGTCGCACATACACCCTAGTACATGTTCCTCGGCGTTGAGGACATCCCCGAAGAGCGGGAGATTTCGTGACATTTCGAATGGGCTGTCTTGTATTTCTAATAAGTTGTTTAATAGTTGGCATGTTGAGTCATATACATAATGGGCTGGTTTAGATTGATCCTAACCGGATTTTTTGATTTAATAGTAAACTCGGAGCTAAAATCTTAAATCACGGATTTGCACAAAAACCATCTTTTTCATTCAACTGCTACAAGATCAACAATTCCATAAGCTTTAGCTTCTGTTGCTGACATAAAAACGTCTCTTTCCAGGTCTTCAGATACAACCCATAAAGGTTTGCCCGTTCTTTGTACATAAACCCTTGTGAGAGTTTCGCGTAGTTTCAGTAGTTCTTCCGCTTCCAGGATAAATTCTCCCGTTTGTGCCTCATAAAAAGAACTAGCAGGTTGATGGATCATTACCCTGCTAATAGTCATAGAAGGTTTCTCTATCTGGTGTGATGAAAGAAATAGAAAAGAAAGATAAAGAATAATAGGAAAAAGGATAGAATTGAACAACCGTACGGGCATTATCTTTTATGCATTGCATACGGCTCTATAATCAAATTGATCCCTAACTTTCCCATTCAAGAAAGATAAAAATAGAATCTATCAGCCCCAGATGGATAAATGATCAAAATGCCACCCTTCTTTTTTTTTTTCGAGGGAGTTCAAAAATACTATGATGGCTCCGTTGCTTTCTATTTTAAAATAGATTCTTTTTTTGTCTTTGATTCAGCAATCCCAAAGTTTCTTTTTGATCCAACAAAAAAAAAAAGAAAAATTTGGTTTTTTCGCACTCTTTTTTTTATAACCTAAATACTGTTTAAGAGTCCGTCGGTGTGAAAACAAACAAGTTTGTGACGCTGAACTGGACTTCCGGTAGATAATAGAAAGTCGGAAATATCCTTTATCTCATACTAATCTCTCGATACATAATCAAATCTTTTGAAAAAAACAATACAAAAATTTTGCATATCGAATTCGAAGTGCCATGCTATTATTACTTAATATTCATATGGCGAAGGCATAGTTTTATTTTTTCTCTCAAACCAAACAAAAAAACTTCATTGGCGCCAAGCGTGAGGGAATGCTAGACGTTTGGTAATTTCTCCTCCAACCAGAATAAAAGATCCCATTGACGCGGCCAATCCCATGCATATTGTATGGACCCCTGGTCGTACAAATTGCATAGTATCATAAATGGCTATTCCGGGTATTACCCACCCACCTGGGGAGTTTATAAATAAATACAGATCTTTGGTCTCATCTTCGATACTGAGATATACCATAAGACCAATAAGTTGATTTGAGATCTCGCTATTAACCTCTTGGCCTAAAAAAAGTAATCTTTCTCGATAAAGTCGGTTGAGTGAGGTAAAATTGTATCCCTTAGGAACCGTACATGCACCTTTTGATGCATACGGTTCAAAAAAAATTTCGAAGAAAAGAATCAATGTATAGATTTCAGTCCTCTTTATTTTATGTTTTGGTTATTTTAACTTTTAAATGAAAAGGATTTTTCTTCGATTTTTCAATAAAGATAAATTTTTATTTCCTCTTTGATAATATTTAAATATTAAAGGGGTAAGTAAACTTATTGAATTAACTTCTCATTGATGTATTCTTACATCGAAATTCAATCCCAATCACGATGGTATTTTCTTGTTCCCGAATGGGTCTCTTTCATCTTTTTAGGTTTATGCTCTACTCCGGGTAAAGATCCGCCCGATTTTGATTTGCACATATAGGACAAATCTTCCCATCACCATTTCTTTTTGTTATGACTTTACAAAAAATCATTTATGATACATGTAGTAATCATAGATATATTACCAATTGGGTTTTTTCTAAACGGAGCCTGGATACTTCATTTTTTCGTCCAGCCAAAGCCAACCATAAATTATTCTAATTGATATAATTCTATGAATTTCCCCAAATAATGCATTTAATTGCACTTCACGCTCCAATTTTTTGATGATTCAATTTATCTTTCTTGGGCGAAACAGAGGATATCTCGATCGGGGGAGAGAATGGGGAAATCCCAAATGACCCAATATATCTGACAAGTCGCACTATACGTCAACCCAAGATGCATCTTCCTCTCCAGGACTTCGGAAGGGTACTTTTGGAACACCAATAGGCATAGATTGAAAGAAAAAAGAACTAAATACTATAATTTCACTTTGATGTGGAAACGTAACAATACAGTGTTATTGTCTTTATAATATTGGCTTTATCATATTTATTTTATCTTTCTTTATAAAAATTTATAAAGAAAGATAAAATAAATAAAAGAAAATTTTTACGAATAGATCCTTCTAATGATAAATGAAGGATGGACACCTTTTCTCATAGAAAATGGTATCAATCTACCATTGCATATTGGTACTTATCGAGTATAGAATAAATCTGCTTCTCTTTGTTCTTACGAACAGAATTATTCCATTATTACGAATAGAATATAGAATCAATATTAACCTAACTCTTGTTAGGAAACAATCCCCTAAACAGGGGAAGTCTATAAAATAGTCATAGTATAATATTTTCCAATGCAATAAAGTTACGTAGTGTCTATTTTTCTTCGATAAAGGGGTATTTTCCATGGGTTTGCCTTGGTATCGTGTTCATACCGTTGTATTAAATGATCCCGGCCGGTTGCTTTCCGTTCATATAATGCATACAGCTCTGGTTGCTGGTTGGGCGGGCTCGATGGCTCTGTATGAATTAGCAGTTTTTGATCCTTCTGATCCTATTCTTGATCCAATGTGGAGACAGGGTATGTTCGTTATACCCTTCATGACTCGTTTAGGAATAACCAATTCATGGGGGGGTTGGAGTATCACAGGAGGAACTGTAACGAATCCGGGGATTTGGAGTTACGAAGGTGTAGCTGGGGCACATATTGTGTTTTCTGGCTTATGCTTTTTGGCAGCCATCTGGCATTGGGTCTATTGGGATCTAGAAATATTTTCTGATGAACGTACAGGAAAACCCTCTTTGGATTTGCCCAAGATTTTTGGAATTCATTTATTTCTCTCCGGGGTGGCTTGCTTTGGTTTTGGTGCATTTCATGTAACCGGTCTATACGGTCCTGGGATATGGGTGTCCGATCCTTATGGATTAACGGGAAGAGTACAGCCCGTAAATCCGTCGTGGGGCGTGGAAGGTTTTGATCCTTTTGTTCCGGGAGGAATAGCTTCTCATCATATTGCAGCAGGCACGCTGGGCATATTAGCGGGTCTATTCCATCTTAGTGTTCGACCGCCACAACGTCTATACAAAGGATTACGTATGGGAAATATTGAAACCGTACTCTCCAGTAGTATCGCGGCTGTCTTTTTTGCAGCTTTTGTTGTTGCTGGAACTATGTGGTATGGTTCAGCAACTACTCCCATCGAATTGTTTGGTCCCACTCGTTATCAATGGGATCAGGGTTATTTCCAGCAAGAGATATATCGAAGGGTTAGCGCCGGGCTAGCCGAGAATCAAAGTTTATCAGAAGCCTGGTCTAAAATTCCTGAAAAATTAGCTTTTTATGATTATATTGGCAATAATCCGGCAAAGGGGGGATTATTCAGGGCAGGCTCAATGGATAACGGAGATGGAATAGCGGTAGGATGGTTAGGACACCCTATCTTTAGAGATAAAGAAGGGCGTGAACTTTTTGTACGTCGTATGCCCACCTTTTTTGAAACATTTCCGGTCGTTTTGGTAGATGGTGACGGGATTGTTAGAGCTGATGTTCCTTTTAGAAGGGCAGAATCCAAGTATAGTGTTGAACAAGTAGGTGTAACCGTTGAGTTCTATGGTGGCGAACTCAATGGAGTCAGTTATAGTGATCCTGCTACTGTGAAAAAATATGCTAGACGTGCTCAATTGGGTGAAATTTTTGAATTGGATCGTGCGACTTTGAAATCCGATGGTGTTTTTCGTAGCAGTCCAAGGGGTTGGTTTACTTTTGGGCATACTTCGTTTGCTTTGCTCTTCTTCTTCGGACACATTTGGCATGGTGCTAGAACCTTGTTCAGAGATGTTTTTGCCGGCATTGACCCGGATTTGGATGCTCAAGTAGAGTTTGGAGCATTTCAAAAACTTGGGGATCCAACTACAAGAAGACAGGCAGTCTG